TTTTTAAATTTTTCATTGAAAGAATCTACACAAATATATTTTTATCTATCATTAATATTCCCAGAATGAAGAGAAAATTATTTCTTGAATCAACAAAAAAAATTATGAATAAATCCATTTACAATAATGAAACAAGTCAAGAAATAATTAATAAAAAAAATCAAAATCCAATTGAGTTTATTTCGACTATAAAAAAGTCACTTTATAATATTAGTAATAGTAAGACAAATTCACATATTTTTTATGACTTATCGTACTTGTCACAAGCATATGTATTTTACAAATTATCACAAACCCAAGTTATTAACTTGTATAAATTAAAATCAGTTCTTCAATATCAAGGAATCCCTTTTTTTCTTAAGCCTGAACTAAAGGATTCTTTTGAAACACAAGGAATAATTCATTCTAAATTAAGGGATAACAGACTTCCGAGTTCTGAAATGAATCAATGGAAAAACTGGTTAAGAGGGCATTATCAATACGATTTTTCTCAGATCAGATGGTCTAGATTAATACCACAACAATGGCGGAATAGAGTTTATCAACGTCGTATGGTTAAAAGGAAAAATTTCAGCAAATGGAATTCATATGAAAAAGACCAATTAATTGATTACAAAAAACAAAATATTTTTGAAGTCTATTCATTATCGAATCAAAAAGATAATTTTCAAAAATACTATAAATATGATCTTTTATCATATAAATCTATTAATTCTGAAAATAAAAAGGACTCATTTATTTCTAGATCGCCGTTTGAAGGAAATAAGAATCAAGAGATTTCTTATAATTACAACACATATAAAGACACTTTTTTTGATATACTGAGGAGTATCCCTATGAATAATTATCTAGGAAAGGGCGATATTCTATATATGGAAAAAACTCCCGATAGGAAATATTTGGATTGGAAAATTCTCCATTTTGATCTTAGACAAAAAGTCGATATTGAGGCCTGGATCACTATCGATGCCAATAGTAATCAAAATACTCATATTGTTACTAATAATTATAAAATAATTGATAAAAAAAATATTTTGGATCTTATGATTCCAGAAATGAATCTACCAAACTCCTCAAAAGTATTTTTTGATTGGATGGGGATGAATGAAAAAATACTAAAGCGTCCCATATTGAATCTGGAACTTTGGTTCTTCCCAGAATTTTTGTTACTTTATAATACATATAAAACGAAACCTTGGTTTATACCAAGCAAATTACTTCTTTTAAATTTGAATAGAAATGCAAATAGTAATGAAAATGAAAATCAAAAGATTAATGAAAAGCAAAAGGGAAGCTTTTTGATACCATCGAATCAAAAAATAAAGAATCGAAATCAAGAAGAAAAAAAAACCACAAGTAAAGGGAATCTTGGATCCGTTCTTTCAAACCAAAAAAAAGATATTGAAGAAGATTATGCGAGATCGGACATGAAAAAAGGTAAAAAGAAAAAACAATACAAAAGTAACACGGAAGCAGAACTAGATTTGTTCCTGAAACGTTATTTGCTTTTTCAATTGAGATGGGACGATACTTTGAATCAAAGAATGATCAATAATATTAAGGTATATTGTTTCCTGCTTAGACTAATAGATCCAAGAAAAATTTCTATATCCTCGATTCAAAGGGGAGAAATGAGTTTGGATATAATGCTGATTCAGAAGAATTTAACTCTTCCAGAATTGATGAAAAGGGGAATATTGATTATCGAACCCATTCGTATGTCTGTAAAAAACGACGGACAGTTTATTATGTATCAAACCATCGGTATTTCGTTGGTTCATAAGAGTAAGCACCAAACTAATCAAAGATACCGAGAGCAAAGATATGTTGCTAAGAAGAATTTTGATGAATCTATTCCACCACATGAAAGAATAACAAAAAATAGAGACAAAAATCATTTGGATTTGCTTGTTCCTGAAAATATTTTATCGTTTAGGCGTCGTAGAAAATTAAGAATTCTAATTTGTTTCAATTCAAAGAATAGGAATGATGTAGATAGAAATCCTGTATTTTGCAACGAAAAGAATAGCAGCCAAGTTCTAGGTGACAGTAATCACCTTGATAGAGAGACAAATCAATTAATGAAATTTAAGTTCTTTCTTTGGCCTAATTATCGATTAGAAGATTTAGCTTGTATGAATCGCTATTGGTTTGATACCAATAATGGCAGTCGTTTCAGTATGTTAAGGATACATTTATATCAACGATTGAAAATTCGTGGATAGTACATTTTTCCTATATATCCTCTACTATATAGGATATATGAAAGCAAATAAATACACACATCACACGTCCTGTCTTACATTTCATTCTAAATATCCAATACTAAATGAATAATGTATCAATTCGATCTAGAAATGAATCAACAGAACCTTCTTCATTTTAGGTCTAAATTCTTCGCTTTTGTGAATACGAAAATGTGCCAATCCTTTTCTCTCCCTATCTAAATCTAATTTTCAATTGGATTGATTCATTTGAATTGATAAAATTAGGAGTTCATAAATAAATTTGGATTAGATTATTGTATCTACCAAATTCAAATGAATGACATTATTATTACTGATCGGTAAAATCCATATCTGTAAAAAGGGAGAGGAGGCATTTTTTTATGGTAAGAAATTCATTAATTTCGGTTATTTCTCAAAAAGAAAATGAAGAAAACAGAGGGTCTGTTGAATTTCAAGTATTCAGTTTCACCACTAAGATAAGGAGACTTACTTCACATTTGGAATTGCACAAAAAAGACTATTCATCTCAGAGAGGTTTGCGAAAAATTTTGGGAAAACGTCAACGACTACTGGCTTATTTGTCAAAAAAAAATAGAGTCCGTTATAAAGAATTAATTGATCGGTTGGATATTCGAGAGACAAAAACTCGTTAATTTAAAGAGTGATATCATTTGAACTTATTCGTTTCAATTTTGATGAACTTCTTTTTACTTTCAGCAATTCATGGAAGAATGACTCGGTAAAAAACTTATGATTGCACCAACTACAAGAAAAGACCTCATGATAGTCAATATGGGTCCTCACCACCCATCAATGCATGGTGTTCTTCGACTTATCGTTACTCTCGATGGTGAAGATGTTATTGACTGTGAACCAATATTGGGTTATTTACACAGAGGAATGGAGAAAATTGCGGAAAACCGAACAATTATACAATATTTGCCTTATGTAACACGTTGGGATTATTTAGCTACTATGTTCACCGAAGCAATAACCGTAAATGGACCCGAACAACTAGGCAATATTCAAGTACCTAAAAGGGCTAGCTATATCAGAGCCATTATGTTGGAGTTGAGTCGTATAGCTTCCCATTTGTTATGGCTTGGCCCTTTTATGGCAGATATTGGGGCACAGACCCCTTTCTTCTATATTTTTCGAGAACGAGAATTGATATATGACCTATTCGAAGCTGCCACCGGTATGCGAATGATGCATAATTATTTTCGTATCGGAGGAATAGCTGCTGATCTACCTCATGGATGGATAGATAAATGTTTGGATTTTTGCGATTATTTTTTAACAGGGGTTGCTGAATATCAAAAGCTTATTACACGGAATCCTATTTTTTTAGAACGAGTTGAGGGCGTAGGCATTATTGGAGGAGAAGAAGCACTAAATTGGGGTTTATCAGGACCAATGCTACGAGCTTCCGGAATACAATGGGACCTTCGTAAAGTTGATCATTATGAGTGTTACGAAGAATTTGATTGGGAGGTTCAATGGCAAAAAGAAGGGGATTCATTAGCTCGTTATTTAGTACGAATCAGTGAAATGACAGAATCCATAAAAATTATCCAACAGGCTCTGGAAGGAATTCCAGGGGGGCCCTTTGAGAATTTAGAAATCCGACGCTTTGATAGAGTAAAAGATACTGAATGGAATGATTTTGAATATCGATTTATTAGTAAAAAACCTTCTCCAACTTTTGAATTGTCCAAACAAGAACTTTATGTAAGAGTCGAAGCACCAAAAGGAGAATTGGGAATTTTTCTGATAGGAGATCAGAGTGTTTTTCCTTGGAGATGGAAAATTCGCCCACCGGGTTTTATCAACTTGCAAATTCTGCCTCAGTTAGTTAAAAGAATGAAATTGGCTGATATTATGACGATACTAGGTAGTATAGATATCATTATGGGAGAAGTTGATCGTTGAAATGATAATTGATAATACAACAGAACTACAAGCCATCCATTCGTTTTCCAGATTGGAATTCTTAAAAGAAGTCTATGGGATCATATGGGTGCTTGTCCCTATTTTGACTCTTGTATTAGGAATCACACTAGGTGTACTAGTAATTGTTTGGTTAGAAAGAGAAATATCTGCAGGGATACAACAACGTATTGGACCTGAATACGCCGGCCCCTTGGGAATTCTTCAAGCTCTAGCAGATGGCGTAAAACTACTTTTCAAAGAGAATCTTTTTCCATCTAGAGGGGATACTCGTTTATTCAGTATCGGACCATCCATAGCAGTCATATCCATTTTACTAAGTTATTCAGTAATTCCTTTTGGTTATCGCCTTATTCTAGCCGATCTTAGTATTGGTGTTTTTTTATGGATCGCTGTTTCAAGTCTTGCTCCCGTTGGGCTTCTTATGTCGGGATATGGATCAAATAATAAATATTCCTTTTTAGGTGGTTTAAGAGCTGCTGCTCAATCAATTAGTTATGAAATACCATTAACTCTATGTGTATTATCAATCTCTCTACGTGTGATTCGGTGAGACATAAAATTTCCCCTATTTCTTTTCTTTCTAGTAAGAAAATGAAATGAGTTGAATATATATATTTTATTTTTTTATTCAGCATTCGGGTTGATGAACTAAACCAGATAGTTATATGAGTGAAATAAAACGGCTTTTGAATTTGCAGTTAAAGGGATTGAATCTCATTTCCTATGTACAAGAATGAAATGAAAGTAAATATAAGCAAAGCAGTCGAGACTGTTTACCCCAAGATTGGTTGATTAGGCATCATGGCTTGAAGCGGGTTC